TTTAGAACAACAATCGGGAGAATATCATGAAGAGGTACCGGTAGATCATCAAATTCGTTCAAGAAAAGGCAAACGTGTAGTAATTTTTACGGCTAACAAAGAGAATACTGATTCTAATACAGATACTAATACGCTTGATCAAACAGACACGGACGAAGTGGCTTTAATACGCTATTCACAACAATCAGACTTTCGGCGAGGTATAATCAAGGGTTCTATGCGATCTCAAAGGCGTAAAATAGTAATTTTAGAATTATTTCAAGCAAATGTGCATTCCCCTCTTTTTTTGGACAGAGTACAAAAACTCCCTCTTTTTTCTTTTGATATCTCCCAGTTGATTAAACTAATTGTTAGAAATTGGGCAGGTAAAGGTAAAGCATTCAAAATTTTAGAGTATACAGAGGAGCAAACAAAAAGAGAAGAAAAAAAAGAAAAAAACAAAAGAAAGGAGAACGCGCGAATAGAGATAGCAGAAGCCTGGGATACAATTCCCTTGGCACAAGTAATAAGAGGTTGCATGTTACTAACTCAATCTACTTTTAGAAAATATATTTTACTACCTTCATTCATAATTGCAAAAAATATTGGACGTATACTGCTATTTCAACTCCCTGAGTGGTTTGCAGATTTCAAGGAATGGGATAGAGAGATGCATGTTAAATGTACCTATAACGGTGTTCCATTATCCGAAACTGAATTTCCGAAAAATTGGTTGACAGACGGTATTCAGATAAAAATCTTATTTCCTTTCTGTTTGAAACCTTGGAACAAATCGAAACTAGGATCCTCTCGGAAAGATCTAATGAAAAAAAAAGAAAAAGATGATTTTTGTTTTTTAACAGTTTGGGGAATGGAAGCCAAACTCCCGTTTGGTTCGCCTCGAAAACGACTTTCCTTTTTTAAACCCATTTTTAAAGAATTGGAAAAAAAAATTGGAAAATTAAAAAAAAAGTATTTTAAAGTTCTAATAGTTTTCAAAAGAAAAACAAAATTCCTTCGGAAACTTTCAAAAGAAACAAAAAAATGGGTTATCAAAATAACACTTTTGATAAAAAAAAAAAGAAAAGAACTTTCAAAAGTAAATCCAATTTTATTATTTCAATCAAGAGAAGTAGAAATATATGAATCGAGGGAATTTAAAGAAGAAAAAGATTCCCTAATAAGAAATCAGATAATTCACGAATCTTTTAGTGACATTACATCTCCGAGTTGCACAAATTCTTCATTCACAGAAAAAAAAATGAAGGATCTGGCTGATCGAACAAGTACAATTCTAAATCAAATCGAAAGAATATCAAAAGAGAAAAAAAAAGTAACTCCAAGAATAAATAATCTTAGTCCTAACAAAACAAATTATAATGCTAAAAGATTCGAAAAATGGCAAATATTCAAAAGAAGAAATGCTCGAATAATTTGCAAATTACCTCTTTTTTTGAAATTTTTCATTGAAAAAATATACACGGATCTTTTTTTATCTAGCATTAATATTCCCAAAATGAATACAGAACTTTTTCTTGAATCAATAAAAAAAATTATTGATAAATCCATTTACAATAATGAAAGAAAACAAGAAATAATTTTAAAAAAAAATAAAAATCCAATTCCGTTTATTTCGACTAGAAAAAAGTCACTTGAGGATATTAATAATAATAAAACAAATGCACATACTTTTTATGACTTATCTTACGTGTCACAAGCATATGTATTTTACAAATTATCACAAATCCAAGTTAGTAATTCGTATAAATTAAGATCTGTTCTTCACTATCAAGAAATCCCTTTTTTTCTTAAACCCGAAATAAAGGATTCTTTGGAAACGCGAAGAGCGGTTCATTCGAAATTGGGGGATAAGAAACTTCCGGGTTATGAAATGAATCAGTGGAAAAACTGGTTAAAAGGGCATTATCAATACAATTTATCTCAGATAAGATGGTCTAGATTAATACCAAAAAAATGGCGAAATACAGTTCGTCAGCGTCATATACCTAAAAGGGAAAATTTAGAAAAATATTATTCATATGAAAAAGACCAATTAATTGATTCGACAAAACAAAAACAATTTGAAGTATATTTATTATCTAATCAAAAAGAGAATTTTAAAAAAGATTATAGATATGATCTTTTATCATATAAATTTCTTAATTATGAAAATAAAACGGAATACTTTTTTTATCGATCTCCGTTTCAAGGAAATAAAAACCAAAAAATTTCTTATAACACGTCTAAAGAGACCCTTTATAATAATCTAGGAAGAGTCGATATTCTATATATGGAAAAAACGGCCGATAGAAAATATTTTGATTGGAAAATTATCAATTTTTATCTTAGACAAAAAGTCAATATTGAGGCCTGGATCACGATCGATATCAATAGGAATCAAAATACTCAAATTCTTACTAATAATTCTCAAATAATTTCTAAAAAAGATCTTTCTTATCTTATGATTCCAGAAAAAAATCCACCAAACTCTCACAAAGGTTTTTTTGATTGGATGGGAATGAATGAAAAAATGCTAAAGCATCCCATATCAAATCTGGAACTTTGGTTCTTCCCAGAATTTGTGTTACTTTATAATGCATATAAAACAAAACCTTGGTTTATACCAAGTCAATCACTTCTTTTGAATTTTTTAAATTTGAATAGAAATGAAAATAGTAATGAAAATAAAAAAATCCATGAAAAAGAAAAGGGAAGTTTTTTGATAACATCAAAAAAAAAGTATCGAAATAAAAAAGAAAAAGAACCCACAAGTCGAGGAGATCTTGGATCCGTGCTCTCACAACAAAAAGATATTGAAGAAAATTATGTAAGGTCAGACATGAAAAAAGGGAAAAAGAAAAAACAATACAAAAACAAGACGGAAGCAGAACTAGATTTCTTTCTGAAACGTTATTTTCTTTTTCAATTGAGATGGGGCGATACTTTAAATCAAAGATTGATCAATAATATCAAGGTATATTGTCTCCTACTTAGACTCATAGATCCAAGAAAAATTACTATATCCTCGATTCTCAAGAGAGAAATGAGTTTGGATATAATGCTGATTCAGAAGAATTTAACTCTTACAGAATTAATGAAAAGGGGAATACTGATTATAGAACCCATTCGTCTATCTGGAAAAAAAGATGGGAAATTTATTATGTATCAAACCATAGCTATTTCCTTGATTCATAAGAGTAAGCACCAAACTAATCAAAAATACCAAGAGCAGGTATATGTTTCTAAGAATCATTTTGATGAAACTATTTCAACACAGCAAAGAATAACTGAAAATAGAAACCAAAATCGTTTTAATTTGCTTATTCCTGAAAATATTTTATCGTTTAGACGCCGTAGAAAATTGAGAATTCTAATTTGTTTCAATTCAAAGAATAGAAATGATATAGATAAAAATCCAGTATTGTGGAACGCAAAGAACAATACTCAGGTTTCACATGACAATAAGTATCCTGGTAGAGATAAAAATCAATTAATGAAATTAAAGCTTTTTCTTTGGCCCAATTATCGATTAGAAGATTTAGCTTGTATGAATCGTTATTGGTTTGATACGAACAATGGCAGTCGTTTTAGTATGTTAAGGGTCCATCTATATCCACGATTGAAAATTTGTGGATAATACATTTTATCTATATATCCTATACCCTATGATAGAATAGAATAATAGAATATGGGATATATGAAAGTAAATAAATATACGGATCACACGTCTTGTCTCACATTTCATTAATGTCTCAATTAGATCTTAAAATGAATCAACAAAACCTTAGAACTTTCTTCATTTTAGGTCTAAATTCAAATTCTTTGATGGAAAAATGTACCAACCCTTTTTGATCCCTATCGAAATCTAATTTCCAATTGAATTAAATTAATTGATTTGAATTTGAATTCATAAAATTACGAGTTCATTAATAAATTCGGATTATATTATTGTATATACCACATTCAAATTAATGTCATTATTATTATTATTACTGATCAGTAAAATCTATATCTGTAAAAAGAATAAAGGGAAGGGTTTTTTTTTTATGGTAAATTCATTCATTTCAGTTATTTCTCAAAAAGAAAATGAAGAGCACCGAGGGTCTGTTGAATTTCAAGTATTCAGTTTCACCACGAAGATAAGGAGACTGACTTCACATTTGGAATTGCACAAAAAAGATTCTTCATCTCAGAGAGGTTTGCGAAAAATTTTGGGAAAACGGCAAAGACTGCTGGCCTATTTGTCAAAAAGAAATAAAAAACGCTATAAAGAATTAATTGGTGAGTTGGATATTCGAGAAATAAAAACTCGTTAATTTGAAGCGTGATACCGTTTGAGCTTAGTCATTTAAATTTTGATGAATTTCTTTTTACTTTCAGCAATGCACGGAAGAATGACTCGGGAAAAACTTATGATTGCACCAACTACAAGAAAAGACCTCATGGTAGTCAATATGGGGCCTCACCACCCATCAATGCATGGTGTTCTTCGACTGATTGTTACTCTCGATGGTGAAGATGTTATTGACTGTGAACCAATGCTGGGTTATTTACATAGAGGAATGGAAAAAATTGCGGAAAATCGAACAATTATACAATATTTGCCTTATGTAACACGTTGGGATTATTTAGCGACTATGTTCACAGAAGCAATAACCGTAAATGGACCCGAACAACTAGGCAATATTCAAGTACCTAAAAGGGCTAGCTATATCAGAGCTATTATGTTGGAATTGAGTCGGATCGCTTCCCATTTGTTATGGCTTGGCCCCTTTCTGGCAGATATTGGGGCACAGACCCCCTTCTTCTATATTTTTAGAGAACGAGAATTAATATATGACCTATTCGAAGCTGCTACCGGCATGCGCATGATGCATAATTATTTTCGTGTCGGAGGAGTTGCTGCCGATCTACCTCATGGCTGGATAGATAAGTGTTTGGATTTTTGCGATTATTTTTTAACGGGGGTTGCTGAATATCAAAAGCTTATTACACGGAATCCTATTTTTTTAGAACGAGTTGAAGGCATAGGCATTATTGACACAGAAGAAGCACTAAATTGGGGTTTATCAGGGCCAATGCTACGGGCTTCCGGAATACAATGGGATCTTCGTAAAGTTGATCGTTATGAGTGTTACGACGAATTTGACTGGGATATTCAATGGCAAAAAGAAGGGGATTCATTAGCTCGGTATTTAGTACGAATCAGTGAAATGACAGAATCTATAAAAATTATCCAACAGGCGTTGGAAGCAATTCCGGGGGGGCCGTATGAGAATTTAGAAATCCGGCGCTTTAATAGAATAAAAGACTCTGAATGGAATGATTTTGAATATCGATTTATTAGTAAAAAACCTTCTCCAACCTTTGAATTGTCCAAGCAAGAACTTTATGTAAGAGTCGAAGCACCAAAAGGAGAATTGGGAATTTTTCTAATAGGAGATCAGAGTGTTTTTCCTTGGAGATGGAAAATTCGACCGCCGGGTTTTATCAACTTGCAAATTCTTCCCCAATTAGTTAAAAGAATGAAATTGGCTGATATTATGACGATACTAGGTAGCATAGATATTATTATGGGAGAAGTTGATCGTTGAAATGATAATTGATACAACAGAAATACAAGCTATGAATTCTTTTTCCAGATTGGAATCCTTAAAAGAAGTCTATGGAATGATATGGATACTGGGCCCTATTTTAACTCTTGTATTAGGAATCACACTAGGTGTACTAGTAATTGTTTGGTTAGAAAGAGAAATATCTGCAGGGATACAACAACGTATTGGACCCGAATACGCCGGACCTTTGGGACTTTTGCAAGCTCTAGCAGATGGTACAAAACTACTTTTCAAAGAGAATCTTCTTCCATCTAGAGGAGATACTCGTTTATTCAGTATCGGACCATCCATAGCAGTCATATCAATTTTACTAAGTTATTCAGTAATTCCTTTTAGCTATCACTTTATTCTAGCTGATCTTAGTATTGGTATTTTTTTATGGATTGCGGTTTCGAGTCTTGCCCCCGTTGGACTTCTTATGTCGGGATATGGATCAAATAATAAATATTCCTTTTTAGGTGGATTAAGGGCTGCTGCTCAATCAATTAGTTATGAAATACCATTAACTCTATGTGTATTAGCAATATCTCTACGTGCGATTCGGTAAGACAAAAAATTGCCCCTAGTTCTTTTCTTTCTAGCAAGAAAGTTAAATGAGTTGAATATCTATTTTTTTTATTCATCATTGGGGTTGATGAATTAAATCAGTATAGTTATATGAGTGAAATAAAACGGCTTAAAAATTTGTTGTTAAAGGAATTCAATCTCATTTCCTATGTACAAGAATTAAGTGAAAATAATATAGAAGCAGTCGAGACTGTTTACCCCAAGGTTGGTTGATTAGTCAGCGTGGCTTGAAGCGGGTTCAAAAGATCAAACATATGGAGTTTTATTATCTATTTCCATAGATGTATTATCCCTAATGAGAGATTAAAAAAATGAGTGGATGGTTAGGAAGACCAAGATACACAAAGAATTGGTAATGGAGATTCTGAAAATTATCCAAAAAGATATTTATTTATAGAAAAGTAATTCAAATTGGGGCTTTAAGTTAGTAGAAATGATTAAGAAGTACCCCCCACGATTTCGATTCAGAGTATGTTCCTATCCACTGATTAATTAAATAACTATCAAGAACGAAGAAATCTTTTACTTTTGGCAATGCCCCTTTATTTTTTTCTGAGAAAGGAGAATAGGAACGAAATAAAATTCTTGTTATGTGATGCAATGTCTAATTATTTTTCGTAATCGAAAATCATAAAATGATATGCTGAAATATCTATGTGATATTTCTTTATTAAAATGAAAAAGTCTTTTTTTATTCAAGGCTTTTATTCAAGGCTAAAGTTATTAATCAAGAAAGAAAAAAAAAATTCTTAAAAGATGAGATCAATTCAGAAGCATTTTTTATTTTATTATAAATCTAGCAGACAGAATTCCATGGGTCTAATTCTAGGCCTTAGGATGAGAAGATAAGAGTTTGACTCTCTACTCTATCGATTCTACAAACACATCAAGATAAATAATGTTGAAAGGTCCTTAGATCTATTTGTGACCTATGAGGAGCCGTATGAGGTGAAAATCTCATGTACGGTTCTGTAATAGCGACGGGAACGGTGATGTTATCGTCGACTATGATTATCTAACAGTTTAAGTACAGTTGATATAGTTGAAGTGCAGTCAAAATATGGTTTTTGGGGGTGGAATTTGTGGCGTCAACCTATAGGGTTTATTGTTTTTCTAATTTCTTCTCTAGCCGAGTGTGAGAGATTACCTTTTGATTTACCAGAAGCAGAAGAAGAATTAGTAGCAGGTTATCAAACCGAATATTCGGGTATAAAATTTGGTTTATTTTACGTTGCTTCGTATCTAAATCTACTAGTTTCTTCATTATTTGTAACAGTTCTTTACTTGGGGGGTTGGAATCTTGCTATACCCCTCCCTGAGCTTTTTGACATAAATAAAA